GTAGTTTCTCAAATTTTGCACGTGTAATACATGTTCCTTCTATTTCTCCTAGTAAAGCTCTTCGCATCGCGATGCCTATTGTATCGGCTTGGCCTTTCATAAGTGGGGCCAGAATAAAGCGTCCATAATAAAGACGCTTACTGTCTGCTCTTGATTCAACACACTTCCACTGCAGTGTCCGAGTAGATACTGTTACTTTCTCTCGAACCATAGTAATATTATTTGATCAAATCATTGAATTATTTATTTCTCTTGAAATCTCTTCAATGGTTACACACGTCTTTTTTTGGGGGGCCTACAGCCATTATGTGGCATAGGGGTTACATCCCGTATGAAACTTAATAGTATACCACTTCTACGAATAGCTCTTAATGCCGCATCTCTCCCGAGACCGGGGCCCTTTATCATGACTTCTGCTCGTTGCATACCTTGATCCACCACTGTCCGAATAGCATTTCCCGCTGCGGTTTGAGCGGCAAATGGTGTTCCTCTTCTTGTACCCTTGAATCCACAACTACCGGCGGAGGACCAAGAAATTACTCGCCCTCGTACATCTGTAACAGTCACAATGGTATTGTTGAAACTTGCTTGAACATGAATAACTCCCTTTGGGATTCTACGCGCATTCTTACGTGAACCAATACGTCTATTTCTACGTGAACCAATTTTTGGTATAGGTTTTGCCATATTTTATCATCTCATAAATATAAGTCAGAGATATATGGATATATCCATTTCATGTCAAAACGGATCCTGGTTTTTTTACTGATTTTTTTGTACATCTGTATATCAGGTCCTTTAGATTTCGGGAGTCCTTTTTGATTTAAAACAATTATCCTTGTCTTTGTTTATGTCTCGGGTTGGAACAAATTACTATAATTCGTCCCCGCCTACGGATCAATCGACATTTTTCACAAATTTTACGAACGGAGGCCCTTATTTTCATATTTGTCACTCCTTTTCTTAATTCTGAATCTACTTAATTTAATTGGAAGAAAATAAATTTCTTAAAATTTTTAACTTCGAATTGTATCCCTACGAAAGAATGTTGAAATCAAAAAATCACCCAATTATTTGAGTCTTTACTTTTGAATATACTGAATATAATATTCAAATTATATTCCCTTTAGTTGAATCATAAGAACTTACCATAATTTTGTTAATTTATAGGGAGTATATGTATAAAATTACGTTGAACCTTTCCCGAAGCAAAACCTAGAATCGGATTGATTTTTGTTATCTAAACGAACTCGAAACATACATACCATTGGGACGTAGCTCAGTAATTAAACCTTCGCAAATCTGTTTTTGTTCTTTCTCTTGCATTCCAGGTAAAACGGCTTTGAAACATCAACTAATTAAAGAGGCATAATATTATCAACCTACCTTTTACTCTTTCTTTTCACAAATATGAGAATTTCGCATATGATTTGGCTATCAGAAAGATTACCATATATAACACAAAATTTCCCCGCCGATTCCTTCTATTCGAGCCTCTCGGTCTGTCATTATCCCTCGAGAAGTAGAAAGAATTACAATCCCCATTCCGCCTAAAATTCTCGGAATTCGTTGATAGTTAGAATAGATTCGTAGGCCGGGCCGACTGATCCGTTTTAAATTTAAAACAGTTCTATATGGTCCTTTCCTATTTCTTCTATGTCGTAGGGTTAAAACCAAAAAAAAATTATTGCTTTCCTGATGTTTTCTCACGTTTTCAATAAAACCTTCTCGTAAAAGGATTTTAACAATATTTTCAGTGATATTAGTAGATGGTATTCGAACTGTTCTTTTTTCATTCATGTCAGCATTGCGTATAGAGGTTATTATGTCAGCAATAGTGTCTTTACTCATGATAAACTAAGATTATTGTTGCCCCCGAATTTTGATATAATCAACATGCTCTATTTCTTTTTTTTTTCTAAATTCATAAATATTTATGAATTTTAAAAGGTATATACGTGATATACAAACAATCTACTAATTAAAGTAATCCATTTCATTCAAATATTATAAACTATATCATGGTATTCCCTTATAATACTTCGGGTGCTAATGAAACTATTTTAGTAAAATTTAACTGTCTTAATTCCCGGGGGATCGCGCCAAAAATTCGGGTTCCCTTTGGATTTCCTTCTTGATCAATAACAACTGCAGCGTTGTCATCATATCGTATTATCATACCGTTGTCGCGTTTGAGTTCTTTACAAGTACGTACAATTACAGCTCGGATCACTTCTGATCTTTCTAGAGGTGTATTTGGCACTGCTTCTTTGATTACAGCAACAATAACGTCACCAATATGAGCATATCGTCGATTACTAGCTCCTATGATTCGAATACACATCAATTCTCGAGCCCCGCTGTTATCGGCTACATTCAAATAGGTTTGAGGTTGAATCATATCTTTTTTTATTGATTTTGTCTTTTCAATGTAAAGGGTGAAAAAAAAGAAATATTGTTTGTTCAAAACAAGAAACCTACAATTGTTTTTTTTTATCAAAAAAATGATTTCCTTTTGTTCTACATTTCTATCCTATACCGAAAGAATGAATTGAGTTCGTATAGGCATTTTTGATGCCGCTATTGAAATAGCCCTTCTGGCTATATTTTCTGCCACTCCGCTCATTTCATAAAGTATTCTGCCGGGTTTAACAACAGCTACCCAATATTCGGGAGATCCTTTCCCCGAACCCATACGCGTTTCGGTTGGTCTTACTGTAACTGGTTTGTCTGGAAATATACGTACCCATATTTTTCCACCGCGGCGTGCGTTTCGTGTCATTGCGCGACGCCCCGCTTCTATTTGTCTAGACGTGATCCAAGCGGGTTCAAGTGCTTGAAGAGCATATCTACCAAAGCAAATACGATTACCTCGATAAGATATTCCTTTCATTCTTCCTCTATGTTGTTTACGGAATCTGGTTCTTTTGGGGTTATAGTTGATGGTTGTTTATCAATTCCATCCATCTCTATTACAGAACTGGACATGAGAATTTCTTCTCATCCAGCTCCTCGCGAATTAAACGATTAAAAATCAAATACATGGTGAATAATATACTGAATCGGGGTATTCTTTAAAATTCCATTTATTTAATAGAATAATATAATTTTTTTTCTTTTGATTTTATATATATATATAATTAACCACGTATTCTATTTAATCTTATAATGAATCTTTATTTGATTTTGCTTTTTCTTATCATATCGAATTTATTCAACCTTCATAAAAAAAAATTCGCGGGCGAATATTTACTCTTTCAACATTCAGTTGTAAGATTAGTCTATGACAACACAATCTTTCAAAAAAAAAATTTGGTTCGTTCCGCCATCCTACCTACTGAATCATTAGGATTCCTTTTCAATAGAATCTTATGCATTCACAGGTTCTATCGTCCCCACCACCTCTTGAGTAATGATTAGGTCTGAATTCTACAACGGAGCTCCTAATGAAATTTTTGAGTCAACCTTCTCAGTCTTTATTGGCTCGGGGCTCTTTATTTGTGGTTCTATCCACGTATTTGTCTAATTAGGGATCAATCAGTATTGATGCTTTATTACATTCTTTTTTATGAGATGACTCATAGACCGTACATATTGGAATCGTATATCGTTGGTATTCTTTTTCTATCTTTCTCTCACCTTTCCATTTATCTGTATCCTTTTCTTGCTTTACAACCAATAATCAGATTGGTTTATATTTTTTTTTTGCAAAAAAGATTTCAGTTGCTACAATGATATGACTTATATATATATCCTATATATCTATATCATATTTTGACTGGCTCTTTCTTTATATCCAGATAATGCGAAGCAATGAGTTGGTTATTAGTTCTATAGTTATTAGTTCGTACTACGAGTTATTCCATTTTTTTGAAACCTAATCCTAATAGAAAAACCAACGAGTCACACACTAAGCATAGCAATTATATCAAATGATTAATTGAATTTTTATTCAACCTTATAGAATTGTTCATTTTTTTATCATTAAATAGAAATAGAACTAAATACAAGTTAAGTAAATGCTTATTATTCTTCGTTTACAAATATCCAAATTTTGATACCTAATACCCCATAGATAGTTCGAACTGCGTAGGAGCAATAGTCTATTTTGGCTCGAATGGTTTGTAGAGGAACCCTACCTTCTCTGATCCATTCGACACGTGCAATTTCTTTTCCGTCGATACGACCTGCAATTTGTACTTGAATTCCTTTTGTACCTGCTTGCTCAGTTAATTCAATAGCTTTTTTCATTGCTTTGCGAAATGAAACTCTATTTTTTAATTGCCCGGCTATAAATTCCGCAAGAATATTGGGGTGCCCATAAGGGTTTACAATTCTTGTAATAGCAATGTTGAGTTTTCGGTTTACACAATTGAGTTCTTTTTGTACATTGAATTGTAATTCTTCGATTTTTCGAGTCCTTTCTTCTATTAATAACTTGGGGAATCCCATATAGATTATCACTTGAATCAAATCGATTCTTTTTTGAATCTCTATACGTGCAATTCCCTCGACATTAGAGGATATTTTCAGATTTTTTTGTACATAATTTTTGATACAATCTCGTATTTTTTGATCTTCTTGTAGATCTTCGGAATAATTTTTGGGTTGTGCAAACCAAAGAGAATGATGCCCTTGGGTTGCGCCCAATCTGAAACCAAGTGGATTTATTTTTTGTCCCATAGTCCCCCACTACTATATATATCGTGAAACATCATATCGGTGTGTTTTTTTTTTTTTTTTTTATTCGTTCGGATTTTTTTAAGCATAACATAATATAGCGTATTTGTAGTTTTTCTAATATGGAATATTCTTTCTTTAAATATTCCTCAGCTGCTTTTTCCTTTTATCTTTTCCTTTTATCTATATTCTAGTTGTTCATCTGTTCATCTACAGATATATCTTTTAACACAATAGTTATATGACAGGTGGATCTTCTTATCGGATAACTCCGTCCTCGAGCTCGGGGTTTTAATTTTTTCACAGTCGTACCCTCGTTG